ATGTTTTCTTAAACCTCCCATAAGAACCATATTCTGACTTTTATCTGGAGAATATCCAACAATAGCTTCCATCGAATGAATAATAGATCCAGATCCTAAAAACAACAATGCTTTCGAATAAGCATGAGTAATCAAATGAAATAAAGCAGCTCGATAGGAACCCATACCTAAAGCTAACATCATATAACCCAATTGAGACATTGTAGAATAAGCTAAACCTCTCTTAATATCTTTTTGAGCAAGAGCTAAAGTAGCTCCTAAAAATAATGTTATTATACCTATTAAAGATATTATATTTAATATATAAGGTATAACTATGAAAAGAGGAAGAAGCCTAGCTACAAGAAAAATTCCTGCTGCTACCATGGTAGCAGCATGTATAAGAGCTGAAATAGGGGTAGGCCCTTCCATGGCATCGGGTAACCAGACATGAAGGGGAAATTGAGCAGATTTAGCAACTGCGCCAGCAAATAATAGGAAAGCACAGAAAGTAACAAATAAAGGATTAACTTCATTATTATAAACCAAATTATTGAATATTTCAAACAAATCCCGAAATTCAAAACTACCTGTTATCCAATAAAAACCTAAAATTCCTAATAATAACCCAAAATCTCCAACACGATTAGTTACAAACGCTTTCTGACAAGCATTCGCCGCACTGGGTCGGGTGAACCAAAAACCTATTAATAGATAAGAACACATTCCAACCAATTCCCAAAAAATATAAATTTGTATTAAATTAGAACTAGTAACTAATCCCAACATTGAAGTATTGAAAAAACTCATATAAGCAAAAAATCTCACGTATCCTCGATCATGAGACATATAATTATCACTATAAATAAGAACCATAACCCCAACACTAGTGATTAATATTGACATAATAGAAGTAAGTGGGTCAATTAAGGAGCCGAACTCTAAAGAAAAATCATTATTGATGGTCCAAGACCATACATATTGATAGACAGAATTGTTATTTAGTTGCTGAATAAAGAAATGGGCTGAAAAAATCATAACTATACTTAATAATAAAACACTCGGAAAAGCCCACATACGGCGAAGATTTTTAGTTGCCGTTGGAAAAAGTAGAAGTCCTGCTCCTATTAACATAGGAACTGGAAGGGGAATGAACGGTATGATCCATGAATATTGATATGTATATTCCATATAAAAATAAATAAAAAAATTATCTTAATTAATTGTTTCTGATTCACCAATTCTTATTTCTTTTCTTTTGAAAGCGGTCGATTAATAAAAAAATTAAGATATATAAAATACAACTTAAATAGAATTTTATTTTCCAACCTTAATTATTCGGAATCTTTCCAAACTACTTCAAATATTTCAAATGAAGATGAAGAATTAGGGTTAGTCAAATGATATAAATAAGTTACGAGCGAAAAATAAATATGTACTTTAATTTATTATTAGTTTATTATTAATATTGAATTGTTAATATGAAATTTTATGAAGATAAAAACGAAAAATTGCAATTTCGATCTAATTATTACGTAATACAATAATTTATTTATATCTATAGAGCAAGGCTAAATAATGACAGCAAAAAGGTAATCATAGGGCCCATAACTTGACTCATAAAACCTATTTATTGCAGTTTGGTTCGGTTATTCCCAATCATTAACTAATTTTTTTAGAACTAATGTCTTCGATTACAATAAAAACTATTTAAAAGAAATGCTTTGCTATCCTAGACTTTTTTATGTAAAATAAAAACGGAGGGGCAAAAAAAAAAATGGCTTTTATTTTAGTTTTCGAAAGTGTTTTGGATATTTTAATCAATTAACTACATAAGACCATTCGAATTTAAAAATTAAAATTAAATGTCCTCTTTCTTCGAACTTGATCCATTTTTTTAATATAATAAAAAAAAAAAATTATTACAGTTTTTTTTTTTTTTAATCTTAAGCGGAAGAGGAATTGAGTTTTTAAACCTTTCCAGGTAGTTTTTAAACCTTTCCATGTTTTTTATTACATGTAAGAATGTAACATGACAAAAATAGAAAGTAAAGACCCCAAATCCCTTTTGTTTGTATTTTTGATTTTATCAACTTCAATCTATTCTATTTGGCATAGTAGATCGTATTGTTCTTACTAATACTTTAAATAATTTTTCCAAACACCAAGGGAATGCAATTTCTAGAATAGCTAGCTAGAGATATAGTAAAGAACAATTGATTTTGAACACTAGATGTCTTTCACATCCAACCGATGAACCAATTATAATTTTAAAATGGCAGTTCCAAAAAAGCGCACCTCTAGTTCCAAAAAACGTATTCGTAAAAATCTTTGGAAAAAGAAAGGATATTGGGCAGCATTGAAAGCTTTTTCATTAGCGAAATCTCTTTCTACCGGTAACTCAAAAAGTTTTTTTTGTGTGACAAATAAATAATTAACCAATAGACTAAATAATATGAATAGGTCTAATTCAAAAAAATGATTCTAATTTTTGTTATAATTTTTTTTGTAAAATTTACAAATTATCAAGAATATAAATAATATTAATCTAATAATAATAGATTATTATCTAAATTAATATTTCATTTTTATTAAAACAAAATGAATTCCATTCTCTAATAGCAATAACAATATAAAATGGAATTCATTTTGTTATTTTTTAGTTCGAGCCATGGCAAAATTATCTCGTTACAAATGTTCCTTTTATTTTCAGGAGACCATAAATAAAGTAAAGTAATAAAAAAGTAATAAACTAAAAAATGAAAAATCTCGTTGTTAGTTAACTTAAAAAAAGGATACTCTAAAATAAAAATAACTAATAAACAAAAGATAAGATTCTTAATATTATTCAAGAAAACGTTTAGATTAAATGCCTGATTTTGAAACAAATTTTTAGTCATCAATTTGAATATTTCCTAAAAAAATATTGAATTAACCCTCCCAATCTCGACGATTGAATAAAAATAGGTTATTATGATTTTGAATAAGCCGCTATGGTGAAATCGGTAGACACGCTGCTCTTAGGAAGCAGTGCTAGAGCATCTCGGTTCGAGTCCGAGTAGCGGCATGGCTTTTTCTAAAAGAGTAAGCCCTATAATGAATTCAATTCCCTATTTCAATTCCTATAATTGAGAACCCCTTTAATAAATTTTATGATAGTTTCAACTTTAGAGCGTATATTAACTCATATATCCTTTTCGATCATTTCAATTGTAATTATAATTCATTTGATAACTTTATTTGTCGATGAAATCGTAGGACTATATGATTCATCAGAAAAGGGCATGATAGCTACTTTTTTCTGCATAACAGGATTATTAGTTATTCGTTGGATTTATTTTGGGCATTTACCATTAAGCAATTTATATGAATCATTAATTTTTCTGTCGTGGGGTTTTTCCATTATTCATATGATTCCGTATTTTAAAAAACATAAAAACCATTTAAGCGCAATAACGGCGCCAAGTGTTATTTTTACCCAGGGTTTCGCTACTTCAGGTCTTTTAAATGAAATGCATCAATCTGCAATATTAGTACCGGCTCTCCAATCGCATTGGTTAATGATGCACGTAAGTATGATGGTGTTGAGCTATGCAGCTCTTTTGTGTGGATCATTATTATCACTAGCTCTTCTAGTCATTACATTTCGAAAATCCATAAGGGTTTTTAGTAAAAGCAAGAATTTGTTAACTGAGCAATTTGCCTTTGGTGAGATTCAATACGTGAATGAAAGAAACAATGTGTTAAAAAACACTTCTTTGATTTCTTCTCAGAATTATTACAGATATCAATTAATTCAACAATTGGATCGATGGAGTTATCGTATTATTAGTTTAGGATTTATCCTTTTAACCATAGGTATTCTTTCGGGAGCAGTATGGGCTAATGAAGCATGGGGATCCTATTGGAATTGGGATCCAAAAGAAACTTGGGCATTTATTACTTGGACCATATTTGCGATTTATTTACATATTCGAACAAATAAAAATTATGAAACTCAAAATTCTGCAATTGTGGCCTCAATGGGCTTTCTTATAATTTGGATATGTTATTTTGGGGTTAATCTATTAGGAATAGGGTTGCATAGTTATGGTTCATTTACATTACCATCTAATTGAATCTAATTGAATTTAAAGTACTTGACAACGAGAAGCCTAGGGCAGCATACATATAGATATGAAACCCTTATATCAACCATCAAGAACCATTTGAATCATTCCATTTCCATTACTTGATTCAAATGGTTCTCAAAATGTCAAAATATCTGGTTATATTTTTATAATAGAATTCCAATTTTTTTATTTAACTTAAAAGCTGAAAAAGACTTTTTTTGGACAATGAACGATTTTTAAAATCATCGTATTTTTTTTTTGTTTATTGACAAAAACTATCTATAAAAAAAATTTGATAGAATAGCTTCGACCTTGTCAACTGATAATGAGAAAACGAAATCGGGATAAATACCAATACCTATTACCGGTAAAAGGATCGAAATCGAAATAAATAACTCGCGCGGTCCAGAATCAAAAAAATAAGAGTTTTTGGGGACATTAAAAAGCTTGTATCCATAGAACATCTGGCGTAACATAGATAATGAATAAATAGGAGTTAATATCATTCCAATTGCCATTACAAAAGTAATTAAGATTTTTGTTATTAAAAGATATTTTTGGCTAGTAAGTATTCCAAAAAAAACTACCAATTCGGCAACAAAACCGCTCATGCCCGGTAATGCAAGCGAAGCCATTGATAAGATACTGAAAGTCGTGAATATTTTTGGAATTGAGACGGCCATTCCGCCCATTTCGTCGAGGTAAACAAGTCGTATTCTATCATAACTCGTTCCGGCCAAGAAAAAAAGTGCAGCGCCAATAAATCCGTGAGAAATTATTTGTAAAATGGCCCCGTTGAGCCCTGTATCGCTTATAGAACCAATTCCTATAATTATGAAACCCATATGAGATACAGAAGAATAGGCTATTCTTTTTTTTAAATTACGCTGACCCGGAGATGTTAAAGCTGCATAGATAATTTGAATTGTGCCTACTATCATCAACCAGGGAGAAAATACAGAATGGGCATGGGGTAATAATTCCATATTGATCCGAACCAACCCATACGCTCCCATTTTTAATAAGATTCCGGCTAAAAGCATACAAGTACTATAATGTGCCTCTCCATGGGTGTCTGGTAACCATGTGTGTAGGGGTATGATCGGTGATTTGACAGCAAAAGCAATAAGAAATCCAATATAAAATATTATTTCCAGTGCTACAGGATACGATTGATTAGCTGATGTTTCAAAATTTAATGTCGGTTCATTGGAGCCGTATAAACCAATACCCAGAACTCCTATTAATAAAAAAACTGAACCTCCAGCAGTGTACAAAATAAATTTTGTAGCTGAATACAAACGTTTCTTTCCACCCCACATGGATAGAAGTAGATAAACGGGAATTAATTCTAACTCCCACATGATGAAAAAAAGTAAAAGGTCTTGAGAAGAAAATAGTCCTATTTGACCGCTATACATTGCTAACATTAGGAAATGGAATAGTCGTGAATCTCGAGTAACGGGCCAAGCCGCTAAAGTAGCTAAAGTTGTGATAAAGCCTGTCAGTAAAATGGGTCCTATAGAAATTCCATCTATTCCCAATCTCCAGTAAAAATCAAAATAATTGATCCATTTATAATTCTCCGTTAGTTGCATTAACGGATCATCCAATTGGAAACGATAACCGAATGTATAGGTTGTTAGAAGGAGTTCTACTATACATATACATATAGTATACCACCTTATTACCTTATTTCCTCTATGAGGAAGAAAGAAAATTAAGGAACCCGCGGATATTGGCAAAACTACAACTAGGGTTAACCAAGGAAAATTATTCATAGTAAAAACAAAATAAACTTGGACCAGAAAAACCCGTGCTCGAAATAAATATATTTTGAGCGCGGGTTTTTGTCGGTAAAGGTAAAAAAATCAAATGGATTCGAGTAGGGTTTTCTGAAACGTATTAATAAGCTAGACCCATACTTCGAGTTGTTTCATGCCATAAATAAACGCGAACACTCAAGAAATCCGTTGGACAGGCAGATTCACATCTCTTACAACCGACACAGTCCTCTGTTCTTGGAGCAGAAGCTATTTGCTTAGCTTTACATCCGTCCCAAGGTATCATTTCTAATACATCAGTTGGGCAGGCTCGCACACATTGAGTACACCCTATACACGTATCATAAATCTTTACTGAATGTGACATTGGATCTATAAATTTTTAAACGTCAGAAATTTTCGATCTAGTAAACTTGTAAATGAATCATATATTTATACACCAGATGAATCAATAATTTACCAGAAATTTGGAAGCAATCTACTTCTGGATCGACCCAGACGATAGAACCAAGATACTTTGATTTCTTACATTTTCTAAAATATGGATTAGATTTAATGTATGGTCATGTTAATTAGAATTTATGCATATTGTAATTTCTATGATTAATACTACTTATTCAACAAATTCGATTGATTGATACGAGTTGATTTTCTGTTACGATAAATTGACGAAACAATGGCCGGTCCAATAGCTGCTTCAGCGGCGGCAATAGCTATAACAAAAATTGAGAAAATATTTCCTTTTAATTGCCGGCTATCAAAAAAATCAGAAAATGTTACGAAATTTATATTAACCGCATTCAGTATAAGTTCAAGACACATAAGGGCTCTAACCATATTTCGGCTTGTGATCAATCCATAGATACCGATAGAAAATAAGTAGGCACTCAAAACAAGTACATGCTCGAGCATCATTGACTAACTCCTTATCAATTTTGATTCATTTCAATATGAACTGAATAACAATTCAACAGATTCAATTGACTAGAATATAAAGTAAAGTGTGGAACAAATAAATATATTGTAAAATAAATATATTGTATTAGTAATAGATTAAATAAAAGAGTTTTTATTTTGACTTTTAGACATAACATAACCAATTTAAAAATGGAAGATAAAAAAATGTAATAACACAGAACAGAGTTGAATTTTGATTACTGTTGGAAATTCTAGAGATTTATTACTGGCGCGCTACTGCAATTGCGCCTATTAAAGCGACTAAAAGAATTATCGAAATGAATTCAAATGGAAGAAAAAAATCTGTTGATAAATGAATTCCAATTTGTTGACTATTACTTATCAAATCTTGCTCTATAATCTGGTTTGATCTTGCAGTCCAAATAATCCCGTACCATGACGTATCCGTAATACTAATCATTAGTAAAACAAAAATACTTGTACAAACAGGCAAAGTAATCCCATCCCCAACAGTCCAAAGATTAAAATCTTTGTAATCTTCTGAACCATTCATAAACATCACAGCAAATACAATTAAAACATTTATAGCTCCCACGTAAATAAGAAGTTGTGCAGCAGCTACAAAATAGGAGTTTAATAGAATATAAAATAAGGATATACAAACAAGAACCAGCCCCAATGAAAAGGCAGAATAAATGGCGTTGGTAAATAATACCACACCTATACCGCCTAGTATAAGACCCAATCCCAGAAAGACTAAAAGAAAGTCATGTATTGGTCCAGGCAAATCCATTATATGTAAAATAAGAGATAAATAAATCTAAATGTTTTTCATGACTTTATTGAGACCCGACCAGAATTTTTTTTTAATAATTTTTGAAAAATTCCTAATTAAATCCTAAGAAATGGGACTAAATGTAGGTACAATTATTGGGTTAATTTTATTCTTTATCTGAAGGAATAGGTCTAATCCGAAATTTTTTATTTCGAAATATATACAGATATATTAATTAATAGATTTTCAATCAAAATAAAGACTCGCTTCTTAATCAACCAATTAATAGTTTGAATTTCATTTCTAGTTATTGACCAAACAAAACGAAAGAACCTTTATTTCTTTTAAAAAAATAAATCAAAACCGAACTTTAGTATTGTTAAAGTAATTAGAATTTATTCTTGAATCAAGAGATTTACTTATTTTTTATTTGAGGTGAATTAAAAATTGTTCGAATTGTATAATCGTCAACTACTGACATTGGTAAACGACCTAAAGCAATTTGATTATAATTTAATTCATGACGATCATAAGTAGAAAGTTCATATTCTTCAGTCATTGATAAACAATTTGTTGGACAATACTCAACACAATTACCACAAAATATACAGATTCCGAAATCAATACTGTAATTTAGTAATCGTTTCTTTCGAATATCTGTTTCCAATTTCCAATCAACAACGGGTAGATCTATAGGACATACACGAACACATACTTCACAAGCAATACATTTATCAAATTCAAAATGAATTCGACCACGGAAACGTTCCGCGGTGATTAATTTTTCATACGGATATTGAATAGTTACGGGTAAACGATTTGCGTGAGATAAAGTAATCATGAAACCTTGACCGATGTACCTTGCAGCCCGTACTGTTTGTTGACCATAATTCATGAACCCAGTTACCATAGAAAACATATCGTGAATATATATATATATATGAATAATTTTATGTTTGTTTATTTCTCTTGTTTGAGACAAATTATGAATATAGAATATTCCTTTACAGCGAAAAGAGTTGGGAAGAAGTTGTTAATAATAGATTACCAAGAGAGATCGGTAAAAGAAATTTCCATCCAAGATTTAATAGTTGGTCCATTCTTAGCCTCGGCAAAGTCCATCTTGTTGTGATAGGAATGAACAAGAACAAATAAGTTTTAGTTAATGTAATAAAGATACCAATCGTCGCTTCAAAGACTCCACCCAATTTATTTATTTCAAAAAACTCAGAAACATATATGTCTGGAATAGATATATTCCATCCTCCCAAGTAAAGAACTGTTACAAATAATGAAGAAACTAATAGGTTTAGATAAGAAGCAACATAAAATAAACCAAATTTTATACCCGAGTATTCGGTTTGATAACCTGCTACTAATTCTTCTTCTGCTTCTGGTAAATCAAAAGGTAATCTCTCACATTCTGCTAGGGAAGAGATGAGAAAAATGATAAACCCTATAGGCTGACGCCATAAATTCCACCCCCCAAAACCATATTTTGATTGTGCCTCAACTATATCAATTGTACTTGAACTGTTAGATAATCATAGTCGGTGATACCATCACTGTTACCATCGCTATTACAGAACCGTACATGAGATTTTCATCTCATACGGCTCCTTAAAGGCCATAAATAAATCTAAGGACCAGGTAAGTATTATTTTATCTTGATACATTTGTAGGATGGATAAGGTCAAATCTTATTGGACGGTCCAAAATTAGACCAATAGAATTCTGTCTGTTATAATTATTAGTTTTAAATAATTGTTATTTTAATAATTAAATAATTAAAAAAATTAATAATAAAATAATAATAAAAAAAAAAAAACAAAGTACTTCTGAATTGATCTCACCCCTTCTTTAAAAAATTTTAATTCTTCTTTGTTGAGTAATAACTTAATTCTTCAATAAAATACTTCTTGTAGAAATATAACTAACATAATTAACCCGTCATTTTTACTTACGAAAAAAAATTCCATATTAATTCATGAATTATGATATATATTCTATATATATATATGAATATAGAAAATATAGAATACGAATATGGAAAAGGATAAAAAAGATATATTTTTTTATTGGAATTGGGTTTCTTTCTCTTTTTTTTTTTCGTTCCTATTCTTCTTTCTATTTCTTAAAAAAAGAGGGCTTACAAAATAAAATAAAGGATTTTTTCGTTCCCAATAGTTATGTATTTCATCGGTGGATAGGAGCATACTCTGGATTGGAATAGTGTCTTGGGGAGTACTTCCTAATAATTTCTACTAACTTTAAGCCCCAATTAGTATTCGTTGTTTGTATATTATGTAAAAAAGCCCTTTTTGGATAATTTACATAATTTCCATTTCCATTACAAATCCGTTACATATCTTGGTGTTTCTAACCATCCACTCGTTTTTGTTCAACCCTCCGTTATGATAATACATGTATGTTAATCCATACAAATGATAGTGAAAAATCAATACGGTGGATCTTTTGAGCCCGCTTCAAGTCAGGATGACTAATCGACCAATCTTGGGGTAAACAATTTCTTATGTTTATGTTTATTTTCGCTTAACTCTTTAACTCTTATACATGGAAAATGAGACTCAATATTTTTACTGCGAATTTATATATTCTAAATTATATAATATATATAAGCTGTTTTCTTTCACTCAATATAACTATTTTATTGAATTTTTCAATCTGAATAATGAATAAAAAAAAAATGAAGATCTCTAACCCTACTCAATTCATTCCACCGTTTTCCTCGAAAGGAGGAATAGAGAAAGGTTTATGTCTATATATCAACGAATCGCACGTAGAGATATTGATAACACACATAAAGTTAATGGTATTTCATAACTAATTGATTGAGCAGCAGCTCGTAGACCACCTAGAAAGGAATATTTATTATTTGACCCGTATCCTGACATAAGAAGTCCAATGGGAGCAATACTTGAAATGGCAATCCATAAAAAAACACCAATATTGAGATCCGCTAAAACAAGGCGATACCCAAATGGAACTACTAAATAGGTTAGTAAAATGGATATAACTGCTATGGATGGACCGATACTGAATAAACGAGTATCCCCTCTAGATGGAAAAAGATTTTCTTTGAAAAGAAGTTTTGTCCCATCTGCTAGAGCTTGAAGAACTCCCAAAGGGCCGGCGTATTCAGGTCCAATACGTTGTTGTAGTCCCGCGGATATTTCTCTTTCTAACCATACAATTACCAGTACGCCTATTGTGATTCCCAATACAAGAGTCAAAATAGGAATAAGTAACCATATAATTCCATAGACCCCCTTTAAAAATTCCAATCTAGAAAAATAATCGATCTCTTGTAATTCTAGTGTATCTAGTGTATCAATTATCATTTCAACGATCAACTTCTCCCATAATGATATCTATACTACCTAGTATTGTCATAATATCAGCCAATTTCATTCTTTTAACTAACTGAGGAAGAATTTGCAAATTGATAAAACCCGGCGGTCGAATTTTCCATCTCCAAGGAAAACCACTCCGATCCCCTATCAGAAAAATCCCCAATTCGCCTTTTGGAGCTTCGACTCGCACATAAAGTTCTTGTTTCGGCAATTCAAATGTAGGAGAAGGTTTTTTACTAATAAAGCGATATTCAAAATCATTCCATTCTGGATTCCTTTCTCTATCAAAGTAGCGGATTTCTAAATTCTCATATGGTCCCCCCGGAATTCCTTCGAGAGCCTGTTGAATAATTTTTACAGATTCCGCCATTTCACCAATTCGGACTAGATAACGAGCCAATGAATCCCCTTCTTTTTGCCACTGTACTTCCCAATCAAATTCGTCATAACACTCATACTGATCAACTTTACGAAGGTCCCATTGTATTCCGGACGCTCGCAGCATTGGTCCTGATAAACCCCAGTTTATTACTTCCTCTCGACCAATAATGCCTACCCCCTCGACTCGTTCTAAAAAAATAGGATTGCGTGTAATAAGTTGTTGATATTCAGCAACCCTTATTAAAAAATAATCGCAGAAATCCAAACATTTATCTATCCAGCCATAAGGGAGATCAGCCGCCACCCCTCCGATCCGAAAATAATTATGCATCATTCTCATACCGGTGGCAGCTTCGAATAGATCATATACTAATTCTCTTTCTCTGAAAATATAGAAAAAAGGAGTCTGTGCACCAATATCCGCCATAAAAGGGCCGAGCCATAACAGATGAGAAGCTATACGACTCAACTCCAACATAATTATTCTTATATAGCTGGCTCTTTTAGGTACTTGAATATTTCCCAGCTGTTCCGGTCCATTTACTGTTATTGCTTCTGTGAACATAGTAGCTAAATAATCCCAACGTGTTACATAAGGCAAATATTGTATAATTGTTCGGTTTTCCGCAATTTTTTCCATCCCTCGGTGTAAATAACCCAATATTGGTTCACAGTCAATAACATCTTCACCATCTAGAGTAATGATAAGTCGAAGAACACCATGCATTGATGGATGGTGGGGACCCATACTGACTACCATCAGGTCTTTTCTTGTAGCTGGTATATTCATAGGTTTTTCCTTAATTCACTCTTTCATGAATTGAATTGCTGAAAACGAAAAAAAGTTCATTCAAATTCACGATCTAATAAATCAAATAATTCAAAATGCTTCTTCAAATTAACGAGTTTTTGATTCACGAATATCCAACCGATTAATCAATTCTTTATAACCTATTCTATTTTTCTTTGACAAATAAGATAGTAGGCGTTGGCGTTTTCCCAGAATTTTACGTAGACCTCTCTGAGATAAATAGTCTTTTTTGTGTAATTGTAAATGGGAAGTAAGTCTTCGTATCCTATTGGTGAAACTAAATATTTGAAATTCAACAGAACCCCTATTTTCTTCTTTTTCTTCTTGTGAAATAACTGAGATGAATGGATTTTTTACCATAAAACGAACCCCCTTCTTTTTTTAAGTTTTAAAATATTTTGATTGATAGATATTTTTATTGATCAGTAATAATAATGGCACTTGGTTTAGTTTGGTATAGAGAATAATCTTAATTTCGGTCTAATTTCGACTTTTATTAAATCAAATTAAATCAATCCTATTTAAATTTCAAAATTTGAAAAGGTATCACAGTATACAAAGGTATACAAAAGGATGGTTGTTTTCCATCCTCCAAAACGATAAAAACTTAGTCCTAAAATCAGACGATTTTATTGATTCATTTCTAGATCGAATTGATATGTTATTGAATTAGTATCATGTATCAGAATAGAATCTAAGACATTGAATGTACGCACCTCTTTGTCGTCATAGACCCGCTGTGTTATGGGAAAGATAGCAAAAATTTACTAGTAATGGATTTTCAATCGCGGATACATATGTATCCTTACCATACCGAAACGACTGCCGTTATTGCTATCAAACCAATACCGATTCATACAAGCTAAATCTTCTAATCGATAATTTGGCCATAGAAATAACTTTAAGTTAATAAGTTTCTTTTTATATCCTTTGTTTTTATCCAAAACTTGACTGTTTACCTTATTCCCATTCCCATTCCCTAATGCTGAATTTTTATGCATATCATTTCTATTCCTAGAATTGAAACAAATTAGAATTCTAAATTCTCTCCGAAGTCTAGGTGATAAAATATTTTCAGGAACAAACAAATCATAATGATTTTTATCTCTATTTCCAGTCATCTTTTTATATTTGGTAATGACTTCATCAGAATTCTTATCAATATGGGTTTTTTCTCTGTATTTTTGATTCATTTTGTGTTTACTTTGATGAACCGATGAAATACCAATGGTTTGATACATAATAAATTGCCCATCATTTTTTATAGATAGACGAATTGGTTCAATAATCAAAATTCCTCTTTTAATGAATTCCGTAAGAGTTAAATTTTTCTGAATCACCAGAATATCAAGACTCATTTCTCCTCTTTGAATAGAGGATATAGTTATTTCTCTTGGATTTATCAGTCTAAGCAGGAGACAATATACTTTGATGTTATTGATTATTTTTTTATTTAAAATATCATCCCATCGCAATTGAAAATGAAAATACCTTTTTAGTAAGAAATCAAACTCCGCTTTTGTATTGTTCTTGTATTGTTTTTTATTTTTTTGTTTTTTCATCTCCGAGTCCGTATAATCTTCTTCAACATCTTTTTCTTGGTTTGAAAGAGCAGATTCAAGGTTTGCTTGGTCCGCTGATTCTTTTTGCTCTTTATTTCGTTTTTTTAATTCAAGAGATTTTTTTTCATTGGAGGATATAAAAAGATTTTTTTTTTTATTTCTAGCAATGCTTTTGTTTTCAATATCAGTAACGTTTTCATTTATATTAGAATCTAAAAGAAGTAATTTTTTTGGTATAACCCACGGTTTAGTTTTATACAAATTATAAAGTATCAAAAATTCGGAGAAGAACCAACGTTCAAGATTTGATATGGGGCGGTTTAATATTTCTTCATTCATTCCCATCCAATCCAAAAAATTTTTTTGATTAGATAAATAGATTTCTTGATCTTGATGAATTGTGAGATCCAAAAAATTTTGCTTATTCAGTTTATCAATTATTGAATAATCATTAAGTTTATCCTTAGTACATTTTTTATTACTGTTTGGGTCAGTATCAATATTGATCCAAGCTTCAATATTGATTTTCTTTCTAAGACAAAAATGGATGATTCTCCAATCAAAATATTTTCTATCCAGATTTTTATCCATATCTGTAATATCATGTTGTACTCGATCATTATTGATAGGGATAATAGGAATACCTTCCATCATATAAAAAGATTTTAGTTTATTTGTGTTGGAGTTCAAAAAAACTTCTTGGTTGTTTTTTACGTGTAATGACAATTCATAAATTGATGAGTACTTCGTATTTTCAGAATTAATAGATTTATATGCTAACCGATCATATTTATATTGTTTTTTAAAATTCTCTTTTTCATTCAGTAATGAAGCCTTTTCAAAATTTTTTAGTTTTTCGTAGTGAATAAATTTCGTTTTTTTAGATGAGTTACTTAAATCCTTATTTTTATTCATATAATGGTGATTGAATCTATTTCGCCATTTTTGTGGTACTAGTCTAGACCATCTAATGTGAGATATATCATATTGATAATGATTCCTTAACCAATTTGTCCATTGATTTATTCCAGAATTCTGACAATTCTTATGTCTTAATTGAGAAAGAAAAAGTTCTTGTGTTCCAACAAAATAACCCCTTATTTCATTCTTAATAAAAGGAGCTGCTCCATTATATTGCAAGACAGATTTTAACTTATAAAAATCCAAATTGACAAATTGGGTTTGTGACAATTTGTAAAATACATAGGCTTGTGAAAAGTAGGATAAGTCACAAAAAGTATTTGAATTTTTTTTACTAATATTAGTATTATATAGTGCCTTTTTTATAGTCGAAATAAAATGAATTAAACTTTGATTTTTTTTATCCATTTTTTCTTGATTTGTTTCATTATCGGTAATGTATTTATTAATAATTTTTTTTATTGAGTCACGAAATGGTTGTGTATTGATCCTAGGAATATTAATGATCCACAGAAAGATATCTATGTATATCCTTTCAATGAAAAATTTTATAAAATAATGTGATTTGCGTATTAGTCGAGCATTTTTTCTTTTTAATATCTGCCAAATATTTTTTTGTACTTTCAACCTTTTATTATCATCACTTATTTTGTTAAAACTAAAATTTCGATCCGGAATTCTAAATCCGCCCTTTTTTTCATTTGTAATTTTTTCTATTTGATTTATGATCGTGTTTGTTCTATCAGTTAGATCCTGCATTTTTTTTTCTGTCAACGAATAATTTGTCCAATTCCGAGGTATAGTTTCAATGGACGATGGTATAGTTTCAATGGACGATTCAGGAATCATCAGATTACTTATTATCAAATCTTTTTTAGTTTTACTCAATTCATATACTTTTCTTTTTCTCAATCCAAATAATAGAATTGGATTTATTTTTGATAGTTCTTTTTTTATTTCTTTTAAAAAAAGAATCCTTTTAATGACCCATTTTTTTATTTCTTTTGAAACATTTAGAAACAATTTTGTTTTTTCTTTTAAAATTTTTAGAATTAGAAAACATTTCTTTTTCAATTTTCTAATTTTTCTTTTGAGTTCTTTAAAAATGGGTTCAAAAAATGATTCTTGTTTTCTGGAAGAATCAAAAGGAAATTCTGCTTCCATTCCAAAAATTGTTAAAAAACAAGAATCATTTTTTGAATCTTTCTTTTTCATTGGATCGTTATAAGGGGCTCGTGGATTCGATCTATGCCAAGGTTTCAGACGAAAAGGAAATAGGATCTTAATCTGAATACCGTCTGTTAACCAATCTTTTGGAAATTCTTTTTCTGATAATTGAACGCCATTATAGGTGCATTTAACATACATTTCTCGATTCCAATCCTTAAAATCTTCGGACCATTCAGGAAATTGAAATAATAGCATACGGACGATATTTTTAAATATTATCAATGAAGGCAATATAATATATTTTCTAAGAATCGATTGGGTTACTAATAAAAAACCTCTTATTACTTGAGCAAGTAAAATACTATCCCAGGCTTCCGCTATTTCTATACGTACTTTCTCCTTTCTTTTGGCTTCTTCTTTTTTATCTTCTTCCTTTTTTTTCTCACTTTCTTCTGTGGTTTTCTCTTTAGAATCCGAAATTTTGAGTTCTGTGTTTGTCCACATACCATTTCTAAAAATTCGGTTTATACGTTCGAAAATATCAAAAGAAAAAAAAGGGGATTTGTTTATTCGGTCTAAAAAGAGGGGGGAATGCACGTCTGCCTCAAAGAATTTCCAAGTAACGATTTTACGTCTTTGAGCACGTATAGAGCCTTTGATTAGGTCTCGACGAAAATCTGATTGTTGTGAATAACGTATCAAAGCAACTTCGTCTGTTTGATCAGTATCGTTAGTTTCTTGGGTATTACTATAAGTATCAGTATTCTCTTGGTTATCAGTAAAAATAACTACACTTTTTGCTTTTCTTGAGCGAATCTGCTGATTCTCTATCTCATCCTCCTCGTTTTCTCCCTCCTCTTGTTCCCAATCAGTAATTAATTTGTATGACCAGCGAGGGATTTTTTTATGTATTTCTTTTAATGCAATAGATTTTTTTTTTATCGTTTTCTCGTTTGGAAGAGTTCTATCTGCATCAAATAAAAATTTTAAAACTTTTATTCTATCTTCTGAATCAATTCTTACTTGTTCATGTTCAGGAACTATAAAAGGTCTTTTAAAATTTAAACTTGATGTTGATTTTACAGCAAATTCATTGATTAAGTTCAATAAATAATCCATTTGCTTTGCGCATGCTTTTGTATCAAATGAATTTGGTTTCTGTTCAAATTCTAGGCGATTAATAATCAAAAGGATACTATGAATCTTATTTATCAAAAGCTTTTCTATAGAATTTTTTCTAGAAATTTCCTTTTTAATTGAAAGTGAAAACAATTTTTTGATTCGTCCACGATAGGGTCCATTTATGAAAGGATCATATATTTGGGGTAAATATTCTTTTTTAGTCTTATCATTACACAACCGAGTTCTTTTTTCGAGTACATTCAGAACAATGGATTCGTTAATGAGAGTTTGAGCTAAATTTTTATCGAGAGTTTTTACTCTATTTATAAAAAGTTTTCTTATATTTTTCTGTTTATGTTCATTGTTATAACTCCACTGATTAAAAAATTCATTAGAGGGGAGTTTTTCCTTTGGGAACAGAGATGTCTTTCTTTGCATCATTTCCAAAAAAGTTGCCAAACTCGGGGGGTACGTAAAAGCTATTCTTTCTTTTCCATCACTTTGACATGTATAAAAATAATATTGTGACATTTCAGTTCTTACAGCATCTTCAAATTGATCGTTTTTTATATACCTTAAGGGACGTTTCCA